CTCTTTGGCTGATAGGTACTGTAACTGGTATTCTTGTGATCGGTTTAATAGGTGTTTTCTTTTACGGTTCATATTCTGGGTTGGGTTCATCTCTCTAGTAATCGGATGAGCTGGGTTGTAGACATGAAAAAGTAAGAACTTAGCGGGTCCTTACCCTCCTTTGTCTGATTAGAGCGGAAAGGGCCCGCGGAGTTCTTACTCTTATAATGAGACTTTGATCTATTCCATAACCTACAAATTGGTTAGTTATCCAGTCAGCATAATCAAAATATTATATTTGTTTTGTAGAAATGACAAAAAGGATCCTTTGCTCTGATGTTTCAAACCACTCTATTCTTTTGTTTCTTAATGATGTTTGTGAACAATTGAATCTAGTGGTTGATTCATAGTCCCTGCCCTTCCCCCAAAATATTAACTGGAAGCAAGAAGAAAGAACGAATCAATCAATTTTATCTATAATCCAATATAATAATTATATTGATTTCTAGGGATGAGACATCCTGCAAATCATTTCTAGACTAAACTAATAGAACCTTAATCAAAACTACTCTAAAAATAAAATAAAAACTCTGATCATATATCTGATCATATAATAAATAAAGATTTGGATATTCGTAAAAATCAAATCTGCCTTTCAACCGGAACAGTCTTTTTTGTTTGAATAATTTCTCTAAGTTAGAAGTTTAACTTATATTGAATAAGTGAAGATTATTGAATAAGTGAAGATATTGAATAAGTGAATAAATTCTATTTGCTCAATAACTTATTCACCCATAATCCTTTTTTTCCTTTGTTTGTCCACTACTTCTTATGAATCTAAACAAAGGAGTTCCGATAGACCCGGAAAAGAAGGAAAGGAATAGTAATCTTTGATGAACAGGAAAAAAATAATTATTATTTTGATACAAGACGACACAAGAAAAAGGAATTTTCACCCGTTTTCTTGTGTCGTCTTGCGTCGAATAGAAGATTAGGAAGACTAGTAATCCTTCCTAAAAGTATTTGTTCCTTTCATTTTTATCATCCTTGCCTTGTATTCTCTTCTTTTGTATTTGTTTGTATGCCTATTGTTTATTACTAGGAATACAAGTAATGAATTCCAGGCGTCCTGCAAAACAAAAAGAGTATAAACAAAGCAAGCAAAAGGATTTACAGAATTTTTTGATCATACATAATTGTATCGATGGACAAAAAATCGGCACTTTTTACCAAATGTTAAGGAATCTCTGGACCTAAAAATTCATTTCGTACAATTGAACTTTTTCAAACTGTTTCTTTTTAAGAACCAAAAAAACTTGTGCCAAAATAACAGATGCGAAGAAGAACAAAAGGCCTTGGACGCGTAATGGATCTTGAAGCACTATTTCTGCATCTCCCTGACCAAACCCTCCTACATTGGGATTGCTTGTTAATGGTTGATCAAGCTTAATGGATTCACCCTCTGAAACAAGAAGTTCTGGTCCTGGAGGTATAATATCAACCACTTGACGTCCATCCGATGCATCAACTATGGTTATTTCATATCCTCCCTTTTCTTTACGTACTATTTTGCTTACTATACCTGCTGATGTAGCATTATAGACTGTATTGTTACTCTTGCTACCATCAGGATAAATCTGACCCCTTCCTCTGTTCCCACCCACATATATGGGATATTTTAAGAAGTGAACGTCTTTCTTTGTAGCAGGGTCGGGGGAAAGAATGGGAAAGACGATTTCACTATATTTCTGACCCGGAACAGGACCTATCACAAGAATATTTTTTTTATTGGGACGATAACTCTGAAAAGACAGATTTCCTATCTTTTCTTTCAACTCAGGAGAAATACGATCGGGGGGGGCTAATTCGAATCCCTCGGGTAAAATAAGAACAGCACCCACATTCAAACCCCCTTTTTTACCATTAGCAAGAACTTGTTTCAGTTGCATATCATAAGGAATTTGAACAACTGCTTCAAATACAGTATCAGGAAGCACAGCTTGCGGAACTTCAATATCCACGGGCTTATTAGCTAAATGGCAATTAGCACATACAATTCGTCCAGTTGCTTCTCGTGGGTTTTCATAACCCTGCTGCGCAAAAATGGGATATGCATTTGAAATGGATGCTCGAGTTATTACATATATCATGATCGATACAGAAATGGATCGAGTCATCTGTTCCTTTACCCAAGAAAAAGTATTTCTATTTTGCATGTCCAATCATGGATCTCGGAATTTCTACAATAAATTAGATAGGGAACTAGTAAAGTTCCCTATGCACGAGTCTGTCATTGTACTGGAATAGTTGTACTGTAATATAGGACGAATACCTTGAACTGGTAGAAATAAAATATAAAGAATTAAGTAAGATTCAAAATGGTTTCTTTATAAAGGAAGAAAGATTCTGATTTATTTGATTGATATCAGGAGATCAAATGAGTTCTTCATTCATTCATTGAATGATAAATGACTACAAGCGAAGGAGATACACGATTTAAATAATGGAAAATCCAATATTTCACAATTGTATCTAGAATAACTGGAAAGGTGGAAACAAGACCAGATATAATTTGATCGTTATGAGCCAATCCAAAATCGTTGTAGAACGAACCAATTATTAGTTCCCAACCATGAGTCGAGTGAAATCCAATCCATAAATCAGTAACTAAAAGAATCGAAAAAGCTTTTATTGTGTCACTTAAGTTATAGAGGAATTCCTGAACCCAAGAATTAAGAATGACAAGTTCCTCATTACCCAAAATAAAATAACCACTTAGAATAGCGAAAGAGATTATATTTGTCGAGAAATGCAAAATGATATGGAGATGATATTCATTGTGTGTTTTGACCAATTGTATCGTTTCCTTGTGTATTCCTATACGAAGTTTTTGTATATGTGTCTCCGGGTACTCCTTTATCATTTCGTCCAACAGAAAGAGTTCTTCTAATTCTATGAATCTTTCTAGAACGTTTTTCTCTTGAATGATATTCAAGAGAGTTTTGGATTGCCCGGTATTCCACCAATTTGTAACCCAAAGTTCCAGACATTTATTAAATGGGAGAGAGACCCACCAGGGCAAAAATACTATAGATACAAGATATGGGAAAGAAGACAATGCTTTCTTTTTTTTCATTTTTTATCTGTGAATTGAATCGTTAATGAACCTGCTTCATTCGTTGACTCTATATGATATTTCTCTGAAGCACGAGTTCTATAACAAGGTATTGAACCTATGGGTCTATTCATTCCAATTTTTGTGTCAAAATTGAGTTTAGTTCTTGGATCTAGAAGGAATATAGAAATGGGATAAGGGTTCGCCCTTTTCGGATAAAAATGCAAAATCAATATTATTCCTAGATATCTCAATTGGGCAAATTCGAATGGGCAAATTCGAAGCAATTTCATCTTCATTTGTTCCTTTCTATGAATACTCGAAAACCCACTTAAAATAACGAATCGGATTTAGAAACGAAAACCCCCCTCAGTTAATTATTTCGAAATGTTTCACCGCCTAGCCACAACCAAGGAAAAAAGGTATCATCAAAATTTTGGGCCTAAAAAGATGAGATGAATTCCGTATTACGAAATAAATCTTCGGGATATATTTGATGAATCCTTACTTATTATATTAGCCTTAGATTAGCCTTTTTTCTAGTAGAAATTTTATAGTAGAAAAGAATTGAGTTGGGATCCATACGCATATGAAATACTTTTGGTATACAAATGGTATACAAAAATTTCTTCTTTTCTTAATTTTTTTCTTTATTATAGTATAGTTTATTATAGTTATTCCATATACGCCCTCCTGCTTTTTTGGTTTATTCTATGGGAGTCGCCACGACAAAGGAAGGAGGAAATAGAATAATCTAACATGTTTTGTTCAAATGAACATTCCAAAAAGACTTCAATTGTATTAAAAAAGGAATTAGCAAGTTCCTTCCCCCATGCCGAGAAAACATTTATTCTTTATTGTGTTCAATTCATTTCAAAATACTTCAATTGGTACGCCCAAGAAATAGGCCAATTCGGCAGCTTTTTGTTCAATTTCTCGTGGAGTAAAATTCTCATCAGTACGAGTCAAGGGAATGGCCCCTTGACCTCTGATTTCCATATAAAGGACACGACGAGGATAAAGACCCTCTTTAACCTCAATTCTGATTGATTGGATATCTCTCATAAGGAAGCGAAGGAAGATGCGACGATTTATTCCAGGAAATCCCCAACGAAAAATGCACACAATTCCTTCTTTTCTATCGAATTGGTCATAACCACTACCTACATTCCACAAAATTGTGCACCACAAATAGGAGCTAACGAACAGACCTGCGATCCCATAAAAAGACATCACGATTCCTTGTGGAAAAAAAATAATTTGCTGAGATGGAAATATGGATATCAGATTCCTACCAAGATAACTGGAAGTTCCAACCGCTAAGAATCCTAGTGAACCTAAAAAAAGGATACAGGCCCAGCAAAAATTACTTGTTTTTCGAGACCCCCTTATAAGTTCTATCCATATATGTTCTGATCGCCAATTCATACTATACTAGATCCAGTTGCATTCGATTGGAATTGAGAGAATAACCCAAATTTGACTTTACCTTTCTTGATCCCGAAGTAACTTTCATCAACTAGCACTATTCTGATGTGGAGTAATTGGTTAGATACATTGACTTTCTATTAAAAATATTTACTGATCCATTTTTAACCAGCTATATATATATATATATATATATATATATATATGCATTTATGCAGATAGCATGTATCCGCATACATAACAGTTCTTTCATTTGTGTGTGGAAAGAGCCACATATCGTACCATATTGCACTAAAAAAATATCTGTATTATGATACAGTGTTGAAATAAATTGATAGGATTTGGTCCCATTGGATCTAGACAATCTTATTTTTTTGGACATGAAGAGATAAAGAAGCCATTGCAATTGCCGGAAATACTAGGCCCACTAAAGGCACAAAAATAGAGGGTAAGTTGAGATCTGTCATAGAATGGGTGCCTCGATTTAATATTTGTATCTATATATTTGTATCTATTAGAAAGATATCTTATGATATGATAAGTATATCTATTATAAGTAATATTAGGTAATATTGACTATTGTATTTTATATAATATTATACTACTAAGTATATATAAACAATTAAGTATATATAAATATATAATTTCTAAATAATATATTTATATTAAAATAGAAATTTTAAATATAAAAATAATATTAAAATATTAAATTTAAAGAAAAAAAAGGATAGATAATAAGTGCAAAAATGTAGAACTAAATTAAGTGTACCTATTCATCTTTCTACACGAATATAAATAGGGTAATCTTCTTTTACAAATTTTATTATTCTTCTTCTCCCATCCTTATGTTCTTTCTATCTTTCTTTCTAATCTAATAAGGAGTTTTCTTATGAAAATGAAGTTCATTATGAATTCGCGACTCTAAATAATAGGATCCAACAAACAGGGATTCATAGTAAAAATGCGATAGATGTAGAAATTATTTTATTTCATTTCCATATTTGATATTTCTTTTTATTTTGATATTTTTTTTTTTTCATTATTGTCTATCTTAATTAATGCGTAAGATAGCCAGATAAAATTCTTTTTTTTTCCCAAAATTAGAATTCCTCGGAAAGAGAAATTCACTTTTTTATTTTATCCTGTTGATAGAGGTTCATAATACCTAATCATGAATAGGGGTAAGATAAAAAATGGATCTGGATCCGGAAGAAAAAAAATTATCCGAAACTTCTGACTCTTACTAGAAAGTGTAACTTATATCACCAAAGAACATTTTTCTTAGTTTTTTTTATTATGATGAACTAAATACTTGTTCGCTACAAACAAAATAACTGAATCTAGTGCTATACTTTAATTTTTTGAATTTTGATTCAAGGGAAAGAAACCATGGAGCTGAAATAACTCACTTAGAACACCTTTTAAAGGATTACGTGGTACGATTGGGTCAAATAAGCCTTTATGGAATAAATACTCAGCCGCTTGTGAACCATCGGGTACTGTCTTATTCAATGTTTGTTCAATTACTCTTTTACCCGCAAATGCAATGTACGCATTAGGTTCAGCAATAATGATATCTCCCAACATACCAAAACTGGCTGTTACTCCACCGGTTGTAGGAGATGTAAGGACTGGTACATAGAATAACTTTTTAGTGGATTGGTAATCATATGAAGCAGAAGATATTTTAGCCATTTGCATCAAGCTCAAACTTCCTTCTTGCATGCGTGCTCCTCCAGAAGCACACACAATAATGACAGGTAGAGATCGATTAGTAGCATACTCAATCAAACGAGTGATTTTCTCACCTACTACAGATCCCATACTACCTCCCATGAACTGAAAATCCATAACCCCAATTGCTGCGGGAATACCGTTTAGTCGACCTATGCCTGTTTGAACAGCTTCAGTTAAACCTGTCTTTCTTTGATAAGAATCGATACGATCTTTATAAGGTTCCTCTTCTGAATGAAATTGAATGGGGTCCATAGAAACCATATCTTCATCCATAGGATCCCAAGTGCCCGAATCAATCGAAAGTTCGATTCTATCTGAACTACTCATTTTCAAATGATATCCACACTGTTCACAAATATTCATTTTTGACCTAAGAAGTTTTTTATAATTTAATACATAACAATTTTCGCATTGAACCCATAAATGTCTGTATTTTTTATTTATATCGAAATCATTAGATCTTCCTCTTATATTGAAATCACTGCCATTATTACGAGTTCTTATACTAAAACTTCCACTTTCACTACCACTTACATTTTCAGTACAAATGAAACTATAAATGTAACTGTCACTGTAATTGTCAGTACCACCTGAAATGGAACTATTAATACTGACTTCAAAACGAAGATAACTATTAATGCAACTATTAATGTGATTAGTCCAACTAGATTGAGTATCATACATGTAATGATAATAGTAGTGATTGTTTCTCTTAGACCCCCTATTCAAAAAACTAGAAAAAAAACCTTCTAATTCACTCAGAAAAGAACTATAATTGTCAATCTCAAAACTATGATTTTCAATATCAAAATATACGGAATAACTGTCACCATTACTATCCCTAACTAAAAAAGTGTCATCAGAGATCAAACTCCAAATATCCCTGATACCAAATAAATAATCAACATTACTGAAACTATAACTAACACTATCACTCCAATTTTTCTCCGTATCATTTAGAAGGGGTTCATCACTTCCACTGGTATGGCCAATAGCATCAAGACTTTCCATTGATTTACTTAAACCATACCTATGTTCTAACTTTAACTTCTCGTTAGACAACATCGAATTGAACCACCATTTTTCCATAGAATCTTCCTGCCCCCTATTTGATGAAAATACAATAGATGAATAGTCATTCGATGAATAATTATTTTACTATTTTATTTCCTATCAGAATTAAGCATATGAGGATTAGGATTGTTAACTAATAATAAGTGAGTATTGAAAGAAATGATTCT